TATTTTTTTTCCTACTATTTTTTTATAAGTTTTTAATTTACAATATAATAATTGAATTTTAAGAAAATATTTAATTCATTTTTGTTATAAATAATTCGAACATAATAATAATAATCGAATTCATAATATTTAAAATAGAAAATAGAATATTAATATTTCATTAATATTCTTTTTTATCATTTGTATTTTATTCGTTTGTTTTCTCGATTGTATTCTTTTTTCAATACTAATATTGACAACAGTATATCAAATAAATAGAATTCGATCGTGAATAAATTTATCAATTTACTTTACTCGTCTTATTACTTCATCAAATGGTAGATTCGTTGGATTTTCTGCGATACAAACAAGAAATTCCTTTTTGATGAAATTAAAAGGTAATTAATTCAATTATTAATTGAATTGAAAGGTAAATAAAAAACGAAATAGATAGAATAATATATAATGTATAATATAGTAGATAAAGAAGTGGTATATCATTTTTGATTTTTTTAGAAATTTTTTTTTATCTGTTCATTTGTAGTTGAGAATTAATTCGCCTTCAATATTTTGAGTTTTTTCTTTTTTTATTATTATTACATTTTTTTTTATGTCTAATAAAATATTAGACAATTCAATCTTTTCATTTTCTTGTTTTTATTGCGATTGGATATATACACCTACCCGATATTTATAAATTGTATTGGGGTTGCTAACTCAATGGTAGAGTACTCGGCTTTTAAGAGCGACTCTTTTTTTTACACATTTCTATGAAGCAATTGGTTCGTCCATACTGTCGGTAGAGTTTGTAAAACCACGACTGATCCAGAAAGGAATGAATGGAAAAAGTAGCATGTCGTATCAATGAAAAATTCTAAAAAAATTGCATTCTTATAGGATCCGGCTCAAATCTTGGTTTGAATTCTTGGCTCGGAAGAACAAAATTCAGTTGGGTTTAATTAATAAAGGGATAGAGCTTGGCGGCTCCAATTAGAATATAATATAATAGGGAAACAAAAAGCAACGAGCTTTCATTTTTTTTTTTGAATGATTACCCCATCTAATTGTACGTTAAAAAGAGGTTAATGCTTGATGTGGGAAAAGGTTTTCCGGTGAATGTCTTATTTCTTGTTATGAGTCCTAATTATCTAGCTATTTTCCATTATATTATATTCATGATATTCGATTTATTATATTCATTATATTATATTTAAGGGTAGCAATAAATGTGTAAAAGAAAGAGTATATTGATAAAGATCTTTTTTTTCCAAAATCAAAAGAGCGATTAGGTTGAAAAAAATAAAGGATTTCTAATTAGCTTGTTATCCTAGAACAAAAAATTAGGTGAAAGGGCGATTAGAGAGAGTCCATTGATGGGTTTTACTTGTTTTCTATAGATCTAGATATAGAATTTCCTGTTTTAACCGTATCGCACTATGTATCATTTGATAATCCAATGAATCTCTGATTTTTTGTTTGACCTTTTTAAATGGAGGAATATCAAGTATATTTAAAACTCCATAGATCTCGCCATCAGGACCTCCTATACCCACTTTTTTTTCGGGAGTATATTTATAGACTCGCTTATGGTCATGGGTCCTTTTTTGTAGAAAATGTAGGTTATAATAAAAAATGGAGTTTACTAATTGTAAAACGCTTAATTACTCGAATGTATCAACAGACTGATTTGATCATTTTTGCTAATGATTCTAACAAAAATCCTTTTGGGGATTCTAATAAAAATTTTTATTCTCTAATAATATTAGAAGGTTTTGTTGTTGTCGTGGAAATTCGATTTTCCTTACAATTTTGGATCTCTTCCTTAAACTTAAAGGAATTAGAAATCGTAAAATCTTATAATACTTTGCGATCAATTTATTCCATTTTTCCCTTTTTCGAAGATAAATTGATATATTTAAATCATGAGTCAGATATACGAATACCCTATCCTATTCATCTGGAAATCTTGGTTCAAATCCTTCGATATTGGATAAAAGATGTCTTTTTCTTTCATTTTTTAAGGTTGTTTTTTTATTACTATTTTAATTCGACTAGTGTTTTTACTCCAAAAAAATATATTTCTTTTTCAAAAAGTAATCCAAGATTTTTCTTGTTCCTATATAATTTATATGTATGGGAATATGAATCTATCTTTCTTTTTTTACGTAACAAATCCTCTCAGTTACGGTTAAAATTTTTTCGTGTTTTTTTTGAGCGAATTTTTTTCTATGAAAAAATAGAACATCTTTTAGAAATATCTGCTAAGGATTGTTTATATACCTTATCATTCTTTAAGGATCCTTTCATCCATTATGTTAGATATCAAGGAAAATCCATTTTTGTTTCAAAGAATACCCCTCTTTTGAGAAAGAAATGGAAATACTATTTTATCTATTTATGGCAATGTCATTTTGATATTTGGTCTCGATCAGAAACAATCTATCTAAACCAATTATCCCAGCATTCATTTAACTTTTTGGGTTATTTTTTAAGTATTCGACTAAATGTTTCAGTGGTACGA